AAGAAGCATCAGATATGCTTTTTATGCTTTTGAGGCTAGCCTCCCCAAATAGAAATAAAAAGAGGGCGCTTTTCATCCTCATATCAAAAATTATCCTTTTTTTTCTTGGTGTTAACTTCCTATCGACTTTATTGATGAATCCGCTTTGGGAGGCGGTATCCAAATTTTTTCCTCCCGAAGCGGAGGGAGAAGAAGGGGGGAATCCATCCCCCAATAATAATAATGGTTCTGAATGGGGCGTTGCTCCATCAGAAGACGAAACCCAGGAGGAGAACGAAAGACAGGCGCCAACGGGGATGACTTTCGTTCGGGCTCCTAGCCCGGGAGAAAGGGTAGAGGTGTTTGAAATACCCGAAACACCCGAATCTCAGTCCGGCGCCTCGGAGATTGAAGAGGTCCCCAGAGCGGGGCAGGGGCCTTCGGAAACTCTGCACGCGGCTATCGAAAGGATTAAGGCCTGGAGGCCTAATAAGGTGTTTCGGCCGATCGCTCCAGAACCCTATAACCCAGATGGAATCGATTTTTGTCGAGGGCGGATTTTGACCCTACTTCGAAAAAAAGAGGGGTACTCCCACATACGCCAAGGGGAGTGGAAGGCCGCATTGGCCAATCTCCACGAGGGCAAGGGTTCTTTTACTTGGACAAAGAATCTAGTAGCCCTTTCCCGAGAAGAAGGGGAAGGATGCCCTTTCTTTTTCCAATTGGTGGAGGAAGTAAAAAGGTTGAGGTCTTGCCGATGACTTCCTCTTTTAGTACTTCATTCTTTCCATATCCCTCTCGTATAAGGGCTTTCACTCCCGGTTCTTTCTCTTCTTTCTTTTTTTTTTACTTGGTTGGCAGGGTCAGGGCCTTTCTCGCTGGGCGAGCGCATCCGATTCTAAAGTCCTTTCCTAAACTACTTCCCGTTCAGTTGCGGAAAGATAGAGATAAGGCTTTCTAAATGAGATTGATTTCCACGAATATGCAGGCTAGAAAGATGCTATTTGCTGCTATTCCATCTATTTGTGCATCAAGTTCGAAGAAGATCTCAATCTATAATGAAGAAATGATAGTAGCTCATTGTTTTATAGGCTTTATCCTATTAAGTCGGAAGAGTTTAGGTAAGACTTTCAAAGTGACTCTCGACGGGAGAATCCAGGCTATTCAGGAAGAATCGCAGCAATTCCCCAATCCTAACGAAGTAGTTCCTCCGGAATCCAATGAACAACAACGATTACTTAGGATCAGCTTGCGAATTTGTGGCACCGTAGTAGAATCATTACCAATGGCACGCTGTGCGCCTAAGTGCGAAAAGACAGTGCAAGCTTTGTTATGCCGAAACCTAAATGTTAAGTCAGCAACACTTCCAAATGCCACTTCTTCCCGTCGCATCCGTCTTCAGGACGATCTAGTCACAGGTTTTCACTTCTCAGTGAGTGAAAGATTTGTCCCCGGGTCTACGTTGAAAGCTTCTATAGTAGAACTCATTCGAGAGGGCTTGGTAGTCTTAAGAATGGTTCGGGTGGGGGAGGGGAAACGATAAAAAAGAGAGATGAGAAATCCTCCCCCCCGGACGTACTCATGGGCAGCGTGAGGAACCGGGTAACCAAAGTCACGATTAGAATAACGGGAGTTCGCTGGGAAATACACTCTCCTTTTTCCCAGAGGTGTGCTGGTTCGAATCCAGCTCGTGACAAGGCCTTTTTGGTCTGCCGAACAAAAATACAATACGGGGGTCGTTTATCTAATAGAAAATAAATCGCTATATTCTTTCTTTACACATGTCATGAAAGCCCACAATTAGAATTCTCATTCAATTCTAAGTAGTGCTCCTGAAGAGTCTAAGAAGCTAGATTAAAATAGTGATGCTCCGCCTTAAAGCTGTAAAGATTCGTGTCTCAATGTCGCCCCGGAGTCGTTAAACTCTCCCTCGCTTGGCTCAACTTTTATGTCGAAAAAACATGTTTGTTAGACTCATAGGACTGGGTGAACGAAGGGAAGTAGAGATAGACACTGATTGAGTTAACAATGTTGATTCATAAAGCAATCAAACCTCTTCTCAGACTCAGGTACGAAAGATAAGCATTTTGCGAGGCATTTGTCCATATGGAATTACCCTTTCTGCATTTCCTAATCGAGTAAATAAGATTGAATTGCTTTCTTCTCTTTCGATATTTCGAGTTGGATGAACAGATCGCTTCTAAAGGTTCTGAAAGAAAAGCATACTTGATTCCTGGCTAGTTCCATCTCTAGTCTCTTTCTTCTGCATTTGGGGTCTAATATGACGTAACGCTTCTTTCTTCCATGTTCTATTCTCAGGGGGGAGAACCTACTCGCATATTTCCCAATATGTATTAACTTGCCATTTAAGGTGCTACTACACTCGACTTCCAGCTTCTCACATGGAAGGGTCCGGTCCGGAAGAAGAGGAAAAGGAGTACTTCCAGAAGGAAAAGAGAAGCGGGTGGGCGAAGTGCGATAAGCAGTGGGTACGTTAAATCCCTCGTTTGATCAAACAATTTTTACTGATGGAGGAGCAAGAGGTCTTTTCTTTTCCTGTTCACGAATCCCATGCAGGTTCTCGGGAAGACGACGGTGCGATTTCATCTGTTGGAGGCGTAACTGCAGCAGTTAGCTCTACTCTAAAGGTAGTTCCGTTCTCCTCGGATGAGAATCGGTAGCTGTTAGAATAGTAGTAGTGGTGTGACTGTGACTTTCTTCTTGAAAAGACTGCTTGTGCTTGACTAGCTTTCCTTGGCTAGAAAGGTAGTGAGTGCATTGATGCAGAGAAGTTGGAATATAGTCCGTGTGCCACGAGTGACTCCTTTTGTTGTCGATTGATTTGACTCTGTCTCCTCCCACTCCCAGGAAGGATCAGATACAGATTCTCTCGTCCTGGTGGTTTGGGCATAGATCGGATTTGCCTTCTACGACGGCTAGTGAAATCATAAAGAGTGCGCTCCCCTTGGGCATGAAGCCATTGGATCAGGGCATCCAATCACAGGCGAAAGGTATTCATTCGGAGTTCTTCCCCGGCAAAGCAAAGTCCTTACTTTGACTTCTATTTATCCGAATCAAGTCAAGGCGATGAAGCAGGCTCAAGGCCAAGGGAAATCTCTTTAGGAAAGCAAGTAAACTACCTTCAAGAGAGGTTCTGAAAGAAAGATAGAGTACTTGCCTTAGCCTTAGAAAATAAAGAAGGTGGGGAACGAACATAAGGTTTGGAATGGAAAGGTTGTATCAGGTATAAGGTTTGTAGGATAGAAGAGTAACGGAAGTGAAGCTAGTTCGAGTACGAGATATGTAAGCCTTGATCAGACAGAAGCGATCGATCGGGGGAGAGGATAGGAGAGGTTCCGGCTCTACCAAAAGGAGTTTACTTCGAAAGTTTCTCACGAACTGGGTTCATCAAATCCAGCTATTTCTATATTTCTATTTAGGAGTTTGATTCTATTGGCTTAATCCTAATAAGTGAAGAGAAGCTGAACCAGGCGCAGACGTCCCTGCCCCGTATGAGCGCAGGTCGAATAGCCGAGCAAAGGTTGCTCTGCTCTCCAAATTGCTTATATCAGCAGGGTTTGGGATGTATTTTCAGTGAAACATCAAATCGTTCTGAGGTAAGCAATCCGATATTCTTATATGCGGGACATGCTATTTATTTTATATGCTTGTGTGGTATGATCGGATTTTAGGTTTGGTGGGCTGTTGCGCCCGACCCTTTGCGTAATATACCTATCTAAGTGTACTTACCAGGTCTTATATTAAAACTCTTTCGCGATACGTTTGTTAAATCATATATGTAGTGTTCACCCTGATGTTGTAACCCCATGCTCTTGCGGTGAACCTACTAAGAATATGGTCTGAGAGATTATTGATCAAGACGAACACGTATATCTCATTCTCTTCTTAGCAAAAGCAAGCAGCAACTACGGCAACTGGAATAGGGGAGGGGGGATATTTAGGATCCTAATCTTACCGCACCGTAAGAAGAGAAGAGCCCACCTCGGAATTGAACCATGAGTTCACAGCTTAGGATCAGAAGGAACCCATCCCGTCTTTCATTAAAGCAATGGTCTACGACTCCGCTGCTTGCTTAGGATAGGAGAGCTCCTTTGTTATTTTTGTTCTACCGTTAAGAGAAGGATCACAAGCCCTAGTCCCAAAACAGCATATTTCTTATCTGCACCTGAAAGGGATTCATGAGCAAGAGCTTCTTTTTAAGCTTCTTCAACAAAAGCAATTTCTGCGGATCTTCCTCCAACAGAATCAATGGCATTGGATCTAACTCAACTCTCTCCCTTTCCGGCTTAGCCTACCGCTCCGTGGGCTTCTATCCCCCTGGTCGTATTCAAAGGATCTCTCAAGAGTGAAAATCTCTCTCCCCGCAACTCTTAGAAATACAGTAAAAGTAAGAGTCATACGCCAAATCGGAATATTATTGATATCCCCCAATAGTATAGATCTTTCCTCTCCGCCGCTCTCTCCCGACTGAACTATTGGAGTGAGGCCGAATAAAGAGACATTCTACTTTTTCCAAACGCACCTAGCTTTCTCTTCCTTCTAACGTGGTTGATCAAGTAATTTACTTAAGTCAGGCTCGAGCATGAAAGGAAAGTAGGCAGATTCAGTTAATGAAAGTTAGGCTTTAGCCTAACGAAACCGGACTCATAAGCTTAGAAAGGGAAGGCTTTCACGCTTGGGCTACCTCGCCTCTAACTAAGTAGTTGACTTACGAAAATTAGGGCTTGGTATGTGTTGGAGACATCGGCTTTATGCCAGGTTATTAGTGAAGGGTTTTGCTACCGAAAGGCGTAGTAATCCAGCATTAGTGAGTCTCAACTCCCGGTGGATTGAAAGAGTTGCTTACAAGACTGTCCTCTAAGGCTTTATTCATTCTAATATGGTCCCGAATAAGCAGATAAAGTTTTCTTCTTTCGATAGACTCTGCTCTTGCAGTCGTGTCGATAAAGGAAGATCCCATGCATCTAGAAAATATCAGTTTCCAGATGATTGATTCTTTCGGATTCCTTTAGAGTAAGGCATTAAGCCTATTTGACGGAGTGGCGGGGAAAGTCAAGCCTTACCTTCTTAGTCTATTGCCTCGCTCTCCGCTGCTTTGTTCCGGAAAGAGGTACTCTAACTATTGAGAGCATCTCTTCCACTTTTATGCGTTTAGTCTCGCCTTGGTACGAGGAGAATTGGGGATGGAAATGGATTACACTCCTTCTCTCCCTCTTTACTGTGCTAGCAATCAGGTAATCCGGTAAAGAAGTCAAGAAGTCAATCCAGTAAGCCAAGGCGGGAAAGCGAAAGCTGTGCTTTCCTGTCACTACTCTTTCTCTTACCCGGAAAAGGCCACCCATCTAGTTCTCTCATACTAAGATACACTGAGCTTTCTTCAGAGCAGAGCAACTCTTTCTTTATGAAAGACCGGCCAACTACAGCTCAAGTCAAAAGAAAGGACCTGAGCACATTGACATCGAAAGAAAGGCCAATGAACATCGGTCAAGTCCTATTCAATCCGCCTTACCGACGAGGAGAAAACCTCGTCTTCCAGCTTCGAGCAAGCAAGGAGCGTAAGCGACTTTCCCGATAGGGAGAGGAGCGGGGACCGGCCCTTCATTCATTAAGTTTAGGGATTTGAGTCAGGGACAACAGAGGAGCAAGCCCAAACAGAAGCAACAAGAAAAAACAAAGCAAGAAAGAAAACAGCTGTTTGTCTTACTGTCCCCGAGGAAGGGAAGAAAGAGGATGAGCTGCCAGACAAAGCACAACGGAGGAATGAACTTCAAGCATGGAAGGGGAAAGTAACGGCACTCTAAGCTGTATTCCATTTACAAGAAAGCCAATTCAACCGCTTTGCCCCTATTCTTTCTCTAAAGTCAAGAGTGCTTTTGTCTCTCCGTAGGGGTTGGGGCAATCCTAGTATTCAATATAGCTGGCTAACACTTCCCGACCGTTGGTAGGGAAGGCGAGTGTAACGTTCCAAGGAACTAGACAGATCGAGGGTCAAGAATCACGTAAACCACAGGATCCGCTCTGCTGGCGCTACCAATAGGTGCTCTTATCCCACTCCTACAAGTCTAGTCTGGCCCGGCATAGTGAGGGGCAAGTGGTTCTACAGCAACCTTCTTGTTCCTAAAGCGAAGCAGCAAAGAAAGTAGTAGCCGCTCGCTATGTGTGATTCGATGTTAAGACCCCTAAAGCAAGCTATTGAATTGTTCCCTATCGATTAACTGCTGTAAACGATTACAAATACCGTAGAACTTCCGTTTTTCTCTAACTCGAAAAAAGTGTCAAATTTATCTTTGTCTATTGAACAAAATTTAGTATAAGTCTTAACTCTTACACATTTCCCGAGGTCATCAGGTTCCCCGGTACGAGCTCCGAAATCGATGATTCTTGGCCATTCCTATATTAACTTAAGGTTTCGCGTCGAGAAGGTAAATGTAATCCGAACTAACCCTCTTCTTATTCTTATTATATTAAAAGGAACCAAGCCCAGATGGAACAAAATAGGATGATGAACCTCTCCTCGAGTCAGGAGCTTTTGCATTTGAAGCTGAAAGCAGTACTTATATCCTCCCGTCCTACCAATCTTCCTAGTATGGTTGATCTTAGGGCTGGGGTAGCTGGGAACACTAAAAAAAGTAAGGCAGTGCTCCCTACCCCGGTTGAAGTGCTCACTCCGGACAGAGATGCCCACCGCTAAATATCTTCCAAGTAAGACAAGTCAAAGCACCTCAGAAAGGCGGAAAAAGTAAAGAACGTGGATCTGGTGGATCACACCTGTATTGAATGTTAATGTGGACATGTCAGAAAGGGCGTACCAGCAGCAAAGAGCCCAACGGATCAGAGAGGAAAGAGGATTCCATCTCCGCCTAACATATATAGCAGTCGGAAAATGCGGTTCGTCGGATACGGTCCACACCGCACTCTCAAAGAAAGAACTACTGCATTGAAGATCCAACCCTGCAAGCAAGAAAAGTCGTCGATAGCCAATAACGGACTGAGCCTCGCTCCAAACGAGGTATGATGCAAGCGATGGTATCTCTACCATCGGTTAGGGCATCGGACTACTTCTTACCCAGAGCCTGTAATAGTGGTATTTCTCCTATTGCCATTGTATCACTCCTGGGAGTGAGCTAAGGATATTTGGGAAGCAAGCCCTATTGGAGTGCTTAAAAAGATCTTCGCCTGGAGTTCCCCTTTGGGAAGCCCTGTAAATTAGGTCCAGTTTCCTGTAAGGCAATGGAAGATCTAGTACCTGTTGCAGAAAAAGACTTCTTCCTGCCATTGCAGCTAAGCCCATTAAGTTCCAGTCTTCTTTTGGTCGGGAGTCGTAAGCCCTGTTTTCAGGAATGGAATCATAAGGGATTTCCGGATTGAGAGGTAGTTCACTAGTTCATCTCGGTAGAACACATATATGAAAGATGTGGTTGGGTTCAAATCCCAATGAGCTAATGCGAGGTTCTGAAAGAAGAACATCAAAGTAGTTACTCTGATGAAGAAAAGAGCTCCGAAAGTGAATCATCCCCGAGCGAGCTTTTTCCGCACTAAAGAATTTGTTGTAAAGGCTGCTCATCATACTAGTGTTCTAATTCCTTGGACTCCATTGGCTCCTTCTTCACAATCTCTTGTTGGTGGCACTCAAGCTTCTGGGACTGTTACCCCAACGTCTAATCTTTTATTATTTATGTTTCTGCCTTTCTTTCCCATGACGACTAGGAACATGCCGCTAGCCGCTTCTAAGCCCATTTGTGCTACCAGGTATATGTAGTTGCTTGGGGACGACTTCCATGATCGAACTATCCTCTGTTCTCCGCGGCTTGCTTTTTGTACTCTTTTGGAGCCATTTGACCTGGTTAGCATAGCTTGATTTCCTTCTTTAATTTGGGAGCTTTTTGCCCAAGAGGGAGAGTTGGGGAAGAAGTCTACCATACCCTTTTTTTTTCGAACATTCTTTCTTGAGGTCAGTCTTTTCGGCTGAATTGATTGACTATGAAGGACAGCCAGAGGAGCGGAGCAGCTTCGCCGTCTAGGGGATGGAGCAAAACGCCACTATCTACACTATTTCTTTAGTAGCCAGACCAGTAGAGACTGGATTAGCGATCAAAGGGACCACTATCTAGGCTAGCCGGGGGCGGAATTCAATTCCACTCGACCACTTCAGGTTTTGGGGTAGGGAGAGGTGAATGCCCCAGTACGTATGCGATAGAGTATACTTGAATTGCCCTGAAATCATCAAAGAAAGCAACGGGAAATCAAAGCTTGATCTTGATGTCTGACTTTCTTATTAAAGAAGCAACCAAAAGAGCAAGTGGAGGTATTCCCTTAGATTCGATCTATCCCTTCTGAGTGAGACGAAGTCCCACTAGAGAAGACGGTAATTGAATCGGGGATCACAGAAGCTCTCATCCACTAGATAATCGGAATCAGGAAAGCAAGGTGGAAGAGCTGAGTGGTAAGACTCGTTTACTACATAATAAATAGAAAAAGGGGGTCTAAAAGCAGCCATTAGATAGAAAATTATCCACCTTGAACTTCTATTCCATGTCTCTTGATCTTAGATACTATATTTGACGATCTATCTCTATTAGACAATCGCTGGACTTGCCCATCCCGGACCATTCCATTAACCTAGTTTCATTCTTCATCCCTGACGGCTAGTTACTGTTCAGTAGCTTCACCCTGCCTCCTCAACTGCCTTTTCTTTTGCTTTGGAGGAAGTAAAAAATATCCACCTTCATCAGAAGGATGCTGGTATTGCTATGAATATGGTAAAAAAAGTGATTCACAAAATGAATGCACCAACACCAATATATACTGTGCATGAAAATTTTATTACTACACTCCCCCTTCAGGTCTCGCGCCAACGCCGTACGTGTCTAAAGAGCTAGACCTGCAGCTATAGCGCTCTAAGGAGCCCCTGCAGTGTTTGAGCCTGCCAGTTTTCAGTCAGAGCACTGGAAGGTGAGATAACGCGACAGACCAGAGAAAGGTCCCAGAGCCAGGTTAGTTATATCTTCTTCTTTAAAATGCCTTTCCTTACGCAATAAAGCGGCCGGGATAGAGAATGTAGATTGTAAGCTCTTCCCCTATCTTAGCATCTCTTGCAAGAAAGGACAATGAGGTAGTTGTTTTCCTGCGATTGAAGGAAAGTTGGAATGGGATGGATGTCACTCGCAAGGCTTTCGGGAATAGAAAAGGGCTTCGTGACTGGTCCTTCTTTCGATTCCGGTAGGGAGGGTTGTAGCTGAAACTTTTGGTTTCATGCCCACAGATTGGACAAATAGGGTTGCTTGGAGTGCGGGGTCGGGCTTACTTTACTTTAATAGGAGGCCCGCCTAGCCAAGCAAGTAGTCAGAGAGCTTACCACGGGAGACAACACTCAGAAAGACCCAGAGAAAGGGAAATTGCTATCAGTTCTGACTCTATTCCCGGACCCGAGGGTGATGAAATTGTTTCCGCTCGAGCGAAAAGACTTTCTGTCGAAAGAATTAATATTATTAAGCTCAATGAATCCGTTTAAATGGTTGATGATTTCTTGATGGTTGAATGTGACCAGAATAAGTTGCCGATGGTGGTCTACCTTATCTAAGTAGTTATAGTTATGGATCCCCAGCCAGCGAGTTAGCTGCCTCGAGGACCTCCTCATTTTCAAAGAGTAGCTTGTGACTGGCGATGATTTGCTGTCAGGCGTTGACTGACCTACAAAGCAGCTGCTGCATAGAAAGCTGTTTTATGCCTAGCTAAGTTGAGTGCTTTCGCACTGCTCAGACTCGCTGGCAGAAGAAAGTCCAACTGAAACCCCACTAACTTATTTGAAACTTTCAGATTACAATACCTAAATTCCCGGAAGTTATGGATTAAGTCTTTGCCTACGGTAGAATCTTAAGTTGGAAAGGTGCGTGGGATGGTATTTACAGGCTTCCCTTCCAGAATTGACTATTCATTTCAGTACAGTAGGATTGGAATAGATCCATTGCCCGTAGCAGGAAAGGCAGGAGCAAGAGCAAGGAAAGCATATGAGCTAGTTCTTTATCCAGCAGCTCCTTGCGCCCAGCCCCCTCAACTTATTAGCCTTTCTCCCCTTACCCGTGGAACTATGTTGAAAAGTGGGTAGCAGCCTCCGGCCTTGAGTTATGTTATAGTTCAACTCTCTATCAAGCAAAGCAAGTGACCGCTGATGGGCATTTATCAATCAGCCGAGTCAGCCCCAGGCCTTCTATAGCTGAAAGAAAACAGTGGAAGCAACTCCAGAGTGAGTGGGATCAGTGGACGGCTCCAATAAAACAGCCATGAAACAAGTCGCTTAGCTGGCAAATCAAAATAGGACACAGGCGGCCGATAGACAGTTTGCTGCACAAAGAGCGTCTTGGCCAAGCAGAAAACCTTGTAAAGGAAAGGCTTCCCTCCTGCTGCAACCTTTGCCTCTATCCCTACTTCTTGGTCTCGATCTCGAACTCAAAAGCCTAGCTGCCTGAATCTTTGCTTCCTTCTACTACCAGCGGGCTAGCCTTAGTTATGATTTGTATATCGATCCCTTTCCCTTGGTTTGAGGACGGACGGATCTCGCTACATACTAGAAGGATGTTTATCGCCGCATTGGAACTACCTACCATGAACCTTCTACCCCGAAATCCCACCCCTCATAGCCCAACAACATAAGCAAGTCCACCACTCTTATTCTTGTTCTTGCGCGAGACAGGGGCTGGCCCAGGGATCACGACTTCAACTTCAGGCCACTAGGAAGAAGTCTTTACCCCACCTAAGCGACCTCCCAACATAAACCCTCCCCTGTACCACTCCACTTCTACGGGAAGCAAGATCCACTGCACTGGGATTCACTATAAATGGAGTTCATGCCTCAGGGGCGGGGCGATCCCACATTACTATGGGTAGGAAACTAGGCCCAGAGAGCTTGATCCACCCGCCTCCACCGGAGCCAGTTCCCCTTACCGGGCCACAATATAGGATTTAGCGCTTCAGGAGTTTGCACGGCTTTGGTACTTGATTGCCCCCAGATCCTCATTATGAGGTGGCTGATTCACAACCCAATTCCCATATCGATCTTACGTAAACCCCCACTCCCACTGCCTGTAGACGCCTTCCCCTGATCGTTTATTGGTTTCGGATGCAGCGGGCTAGGGCTCTGGATCCCTATTCTAAAAAGAATCTTAAGCACGATCAGGGAGGAATTAGGATCTTTATCTTAACGTCCTGGAACTGCTCCTGCAGCATCTCGAACTGCTCGCCTCTGCTTCTCTTGTCTCCGGTCTTGGATCACCTACTAATGCGACTGGGTTTGAATCTCGACTTGAACTGACTCCGTCCCTACGTGCTACCTCTGCTTCTCTCCTGACTGGTGCTGGTGCTGTCTCCCCCGCTAATAAAGCTATTGATTCTATAGAGTCTATATAGAAAGGCTCTGCAGGATCAGCTGTTGGATATGGTCCGGATCACCACCTGGAACCCTGACTTCTGCTAGTGGATTCGTAATTTCGTTGCTGGAACCGTGCAAGGGGAGGCGGCTGGAGGAAGGTAGACCGGGTGAGCTGCAGGGCATGGATCCGGGGTGGGTATGACAACTGGTTATGGAACAGGAAGAGATGCTGCAGGCACTTAGTTGTTGAATAGTCTGCCTATCCGAACCCACCTTTCCCGGGCGAGTCAACCTTCCCTCTCGGGCTCAATGATAGGCGATCAACGACTAGCTGCCCCTTCCACACCTCGATTAAGTGAGTGTGCCCTACCTCTTTCTTATGCCTCTCTCTACCGCCTATCCGATGAACGGTTCGGTATGCCCGACGACCTACCCTACTCTAAAAACGAGAAGTGGTTCCTACCTTCCCTTCCCCTCCTTCATCTTCTATCCTTGCTCGCTGGAAAGCATTCATTCCCCCCGTTCCAATTGCTGGAATGAGTGGAACATTTACACCCTCCTCAGTCTTCTATGGTTGATCGGCCAGGTTAGAGAATCAAAAGGAAGAGCAAGGCAAGGTGTCCATCCGGGGATTCATTCCTATCCGAGAACCGCTTCACCGGGAACATATGGCAAGAGCAGTCTTTGGCGGTCGGGGGGAACAGCCTTGGAATTGGGAATTCTTGAATAATACGATAAAATAAAGAAGAAGAGTTCGCCTTTCCCTGTCTTTGAACTACTTTTGAATCCCATTAATTCCCAGATGGATGGAGGACTAGAGAAGTCGGATGCCCGGATATTCAATCAAATAAATCTGTGTTGTTCGACCGAACCTGCCCTATCACTACAAGCCGGAATTCAACCTAAGTTGCCCTTCCCTTCTATTTAATATTGGGGTTCAGCTCAACTAGAAGCAGGGGATGCTGGAACTACTAAACCTCAGTCGAACGGAGGAGCAATCGATCCGGAATTCAGTCAAATGTGGATTGGCTAGGTGAGGAATTCCAGGAGTATGAACCCCTATCCTTATTTATCAGTGGCATCCGCTCCTCTCCTAGCGTTCCAACAAGCATGACGCTGTGTTCCTACTTTTTCCTCGCACATCCCTTGGTACCAGGCTGTTCCTACTTCCTTTTCGCACATCCCACAGAAGCATCTGAGCCGGTAACGGATAGAGATGCAGTCGATCCAGTAGTTTCTCATGTTCTCCTTGACCTAGTAAATCGAGCTGGCCGAGTGAACCCATAACCACCTGCGGAGGCGTGGGTAGCAGATCCAGATCCCATTCCGTGTCCATGATCGGAATATGCAAATCCACCCGTTCGAGGGCCGTTGCTAAAAGCATACCTTCTGAGAATACGTAGCATCCCTTCCATATAAAGACCTAGAGCCAGATGTTTACCGTTCCCAGTGACGGGGGGAGGGAAGGCAGGAAGCTCTATTCCCTCGCTTGGTCATCCTCCCTACCGAAAGACAGAACTAGTTGTGGCATAGATCCATCACACGCTTCAGCCGTTGAGTCATCAAAAAGCTATGCGAATCCATTTGCTGTCCCGTCTTTCTTTCCTGCCCTGAGGCCGATCCTGCGGAGGCGCTTTTGAGCCCTCCCTATTAGCCGCTGCAGCCGGGCTCTACCTGATTCCACTACTTATCTTTCTGATCCGCCGTCGATCCGTTGCCACGAGCCTCTCCATCCTTCCGCTCCTCTCCCTATCGGTCGCTCCTTCACGTTCGATTCCGGCTGGGCGCCGATGGAAGAAGAGATGTCGATCCGAAACCAGAAGAAGAGGAGTAATCGGACGGGCCACCACATCCAGCCATCGCTGGGAATAGGGAATCGATCGATTCACGTAATGGAGCTGATGAAAGACTATCCCTAGCGAGTGAGGAATAGATGAAAGAACCGTACCATTTGTTTGCGGAGGGATTTGATCAGCTATCCGGATACCCTGCTACTCCACTCCGATCTCTCACCCCTTCCCAATCACCTCAATATCTATAATCAACCATCTCCTCCTCCCCCACCACCGTATCCTTAGCAGTCGAGTAAAGACCTGAACCCGCTGACGGAAGTGATAGTGATCGATTATCCACAGGTGGGTAAGCGAAGAAAGAGATGAATGAGATGGCTGGCTGCTTTATCCGGCCGGAAGTAGGTGATTATAGACCGGCTAGTGACTTCTTCCTTATTCTATATAATAAGCAAGTCAACTACCATCCCTCTTTGGCTATTCGTTAATACATATATCCGATCAGTTGGTTCCCCGCTGACTGGAAGATGAGTTGGTTTCCCGCTGACTGGACTCACAAATAGTTCATTCAGCAGTAGGGGTTCGAATCCTCTAGAAATTATTAGTGTGTTTTACGGCTGTGACCGAACGCGACTCGAGGAACTGGCAAAACGGGTTCGAGGGTCGAATATGAGAGTTTGCGGATGGATGGAATGACGCCTGTGATGGCCCGTTTATACCACCTATGAAAGAATTTCATGGTCTCCGCTTCAAACAATCAATCGCTGCCTTCTCCATCTACATCATTTCTCATATCAGTCATCCCGGGGATAACGCTGCATTTCTTGGTGCGTACGGCACTTGAATGAGCTTGTTCAACAATGTGCGCTCCTTCTTCCTCCCCTAGACCTGCCTACCCCTTGAAGGACCTTTTGTAAAGGACATCTCCCAAGATCACAAATCGTCGGGCAAGTTCTCCTCCAGGCTCTCCTCTGACCACGAGTGGCGTACTCTGATATGAACCCGTCCTTGAGGTAATTGTAGAAATCATAATACCATGGTTCCCATCGTCCTCGTAATCTTCCTCGTCTTGACTGGTGATAGTTCATCATGTTCCAACTCTCGATAGTCTTCATCCAAGAAGATGAATGAGTCCCGTTCGACGGAAGGGCTCTCTGTGGCTGGGATGTCCAATCTCTCGATGACAAGCGACTCTGTGCTTCGGTGTACTAGCATGTGTACTAGAGCGGCTGAGTATTTATTCCATAAGGGCTAGCGAGTCAGCCAAGCGATTGTAGATTCTCGGAACATCGGTGAAGGTGATCTCCCTAAAGCGCTTGATCAGGTCAATGGCAAGTTCTTGGTACGATATGAGTTGGGGCTCTTTGGTCTTCCATTCTCCCCCCTTACTCACCTCTTAATCTAGAAAAAAAGCCTTTCCCCTTTTCATAATAATAAGGTAAGCATCCAGCTCTTGATCCAGAGCTACTGCTTCAACAATCAACTGAGCTCAGGAAGTCTGGTTAAGACGTCGACTTATACAGGGTCTTGCCCGAGGAGATGAAAAAGAATTCCTGTCTTTAGAAGTCAATCCCACTAAACTACACTTGTACGCTTGACATGAAAAGTAGAGGCAAGCGGAGTCAAAGGCCTCACCTCAACAGGATAGAGGCTGCTCCTGGAAGCGGAAGAAGAAGTCCAGTATTGAACGGCAGGACTTGAAGCAGACCGGACACTCTCGCCTCACATGCTAATCTTCCGGTCCACTGATCTACTGCATCGGAGAGCGTATCGCCTTACTATTAATTCTCTGACCCAGACTTTTAGGAAGTCAAAAAGACTCCTTGCCGCTGCACTAATTTCGTTCATCAGTCAGAAAAAGTCGGGATTCGATCTCTCTTCACTGCGCCTACCTATCCCCAATCACACAGGAATCTTCGCTTGGCCGCCTACCAATGATGTCTTTCACTTTCAGACAATTCCTCGCGCATCAAAAAACTTCTAGTAAAGCGACCAGGGACCCACTGCCCACTTCCCTTTCCCCGCCCCATTTAAGGGGCGGGCCTCGTTCTTATTGAAGATACCCCTCTAATAAGACTACACCCCCAACCCCACCTACGCACAAACGGACTACCTATGAAATGAAATTGTACCCATTGCCTCAAAAAAGGCCTTTCCGTCCATTCCACATTCTATCAAATCCATGTATGTATTTTCTTAAGAAATGCTGCGTTAGTATTATCTGCGTGTAACCCTCCTAACACTTTGTAATTTCCTCCACCACCATTAGCCAAAATGAGCTATCGGGGGAACCCAGTTCCTCTTCTTTTTCCCACCGGCGTATTTGCCGTAAGCGCCTATCAACGTCGAGAGTATCAAGGTGGTTCTCCAGGATTAAGGAGATACTCTTTCTTTGTTCCGCCGGCGAGCCCGGCAACCCCATCTCGAAAAATGCACCCTTTTCAACAGCCTTTTCGGCTAGCGCATTTTTTTCTTCCGTAATACGGGACAACTTTTTGTCCATGGCCCGCAAGAGGCGCTCGTCCGGCTCGCCGGTCCAACAATCCGATGGGCCAGCAGCCTCCGCTCGCTGCGGACGACTCACAAAAGCAACCACTATTGTAATAAAAATTACGGAGCCCGGCAGAAAGAAATTTGCGATTTGCCGGCCGGTCCAAAGAACGAAACGAGTCAAAATGGTCTTCCAAAGTGCAATACTCCTCTTGTCATTTCTCATTCTCGAAAAAGCAAACACGCTCTTTATCTTCATTTTGTGTTTCGGTGGAATGTAAGAGAAATTCAAATGTTAAAAAGAACTTGCGACCTTACTCCCCACCGTTACGACCACTGAACAAACTTGGTTGACGAACATGGTTTATGCGCCGCTAATGTAGCGGCTTGTCGAGCATTTGACAAACTCACACCATCCATTTCAAATAGGATTTGTCCCGTGGACACACGAGCAATCCAACTCATAGGATTGCCTTTTCCTCTTCCCATTCTGACTTCTGTAGGTTTCCCGGTAATAGGGAGATCTGCGAGAACTCTTACCCATATCTTACCATTTTTTCGGAATTGCCCGCTCATAGCACGATGGAATTGTCCGATTATAGCCCGACGCGCTGCTTCAATGGCTCGATATGAAAGACGACCAGCTCTACAACTTTTAGTGCCATATCTTCCAAAACCAAGTTGTGTACCGTCCGGTTTGCAACCCCTACTACATCTGCCTTTACGATATTTACTATATTTTGTACGTTTCGGATATAGCACGTCCTTTTTTTTTTTTACTATATGAAATCCACACTTTGACACCTGAGATTCCGTAACGAGTAGATACTTCCGCAGGAGCATAATCTATTTTCTGGTTAAATACATTACGAGATGTTTTTCCATACTTTCCGCATTCAGTTCTAGCTATTTCTGCACCCTTTAATCGACCTGAACAACATATACGGATCCCCTCCACCCCCTTTTTCATTACTAATGGAATATCCTTCACTATTTTCCTAAAAATGGAACGAAATGATCTTGTTTTGTTTCTCGGTTGAAAAGAGATGTCTTGAGCAATCGGAGAAGCACTTTGATAAACAGATTTTATCTTGACTGACTCAATTAAGGTATTAGTATTTGTTCTATTAAACAACAAAGATCGCATTTTTTTAACTTCGTTCAAATAAGAGTTGTACCCGTATGGAATTATTCTGTTTCTCAGTATGATCTCTAGCATCATCTCTATTCCCTTTATCAATTCTCCTATCCCGCCTAGGTCTATGAATTTCTCTATCAATTCCATTACCTTATCCTTACCCATGAGGTTCCAACATTTTTTCCTTAATTTACCTAGGAGTGGTTCCCGGGCATAAAGGTTCTTATACACCCCAACCCCATCCCTTGGAAAGAAAAAGGTAGCACCAAAGAAAGGAAAGAGCGAGATGGTGGTTTTTGTTGTTCCCGCGAAGCGAAGATCATTCGCCAAGCGAATTAAGCGGGTCAACCTCTTTTTGGCTTCGGCCAAAGACTTTTTCTCACCGGTCGAGCTTTCTACAAAAAAAGCGATGCGAGAACGTATTCTCTTCTCTAAGCTTCTTCCCTGTGCATCAGCTCCCCCCATCGTAGATGGTTCAGCCACGCCCGATGCCAAAAAATGATTGAGAACTACGACGGGGTCGAAATGCATTTTGTTCTTTGTATTCAATAAGTAGTATTGCATGACCGACAAATTCAAGGAAGGGCGCACTGCAGGGAGGGTCCTTTTAAGTAGATGACTCGTCGGGCTGTTGGAGCGGAACTTCTTTTTCCAAAAGAACTTTAAGAACTTCGTTTTTCTGAAAGAGTCGTCATTTTTGATCAGGAACGCTATGTCATTTACAACCCCAGCGTATTTCGGATGCTTGAAGGCCCCGCTGACCCGAAGTGATTTAGAAAGAAGAATCTTTATCGATGGTGATCGGTCATGGTATCCATAGCGTTGCTTCTTTTTCGGCCAAATCCGGATTTCATTTTGCTTCTCCCGGTCGTCGAGCCCGATCGACTCGACTCTTTTCCCTGTCTCCCGGCCTCTCACTTCGTTTCGTTCTTTTTCTGTATCGTCGCTTGAATGAAGACACCCGATCGGCCCGACTTTCCCAAATGCCCACCACCAGCCCTTCTTCTTTTTCTTTTTCTTTTTCTTTTTCTTTCCGGGTCTGGATTTTGCGCGTCGTTTCAGTCGTCGTGGTCGACGGGGAAGAAATAAATGAATGAATGTTCTTTTGGGAAAATGTAGAATAAGACACCTACCGAGACGAAAGCCAAAGGTGAGTCTCGTAGGTGGACGTATCGAACCGAAATAAGATCTCATATTAACATCTTGATACACTGATTTACCATAATAATAAATAGAGTCAATGCTGACTCCGCCGTGGGAAGAGCCGCTTCTTTCTTGCTTGATAGGGGGGGCTTCCATTCACCAACGCAGACTAAAAGTGCTCTCCGAACCGTGCTGGATAGTCACCCATCACACGGCTCTCAAACCCAACCTGTGGTGTATCCCGGGAGACAAAGTAAAAGCGTTTGATCCTTTGCCCCATACTTTGATGAGATACTCCTCCCCGCTGATCAAGCAGCGATGCTGCTCGTGATAAGCCTAGCTTTAAGCTGCTATCGTTTGGTTCGGAGAAGTCAAGTCCCTTCGGTCGGTTCGCTCAGGTGGTCTTTCCTTATCTTCCCTAACGTTCAGATTCTGGTTTGAGAAAGGAGCACCGGCCGAGCGCCCTGAATGAATAAAAAATTGACAGCAGAGGGAATCAATGATTCTTATTCGACTGAGTTGAAGCTAGCAAGATGTCGATTACACACACACCGGGGAGGTTGGTAAGAACTGAGGGACAATGCCCCCCTAACCTAAGTGGGCCTACCGGCGAAGCAACTGGTACTTGATCGGGCGGGGGCGGTTTGGTTTCGTGCAACGCCCTCGCAGCAGGAAGAGGAAGTTTTTGAAAGGAAACGCCCTTTGTATAGGGTTCCAAACCTGCCTGATGAAAAAGCCCTTTCTATCTTATTAGTCAAGCCTAAACGTCCTTGGCCTAGCTAACGAGCAATCTTTCTAAAGTGCTAACGCGCCTTATATTAGAATCTTAGTAAAGCAACCTTTCGCCTGAACAAGCTTACTTACTAATTAATAAAGCGGCAACAAGCACCCTCCCTTCTTGCTTTAGTTTGATTGCAGCTAGCGCGATTGACTAATAGAATAGAAAGTATAGGCTCTTCTCCTGTTTTACGAATCTACAACTCTCTTTACTGAGCGAGACTCCATCCATCCATATCCCTACTAGTGGTTATTCTTTTTTTCCATTCTATCATTTGTTTGACAGCTTAAACTAGGCCCCACTTTAGATAGGTTTTCGGTCTTAATCAAGATAGGTCAAGGGCGCGCCGGAACGGTCGGTAGCTGCTTAGTCTCATCCGAGAGTCTAATCTCCTTGTACTGCTTTTTTATTTGAAAAAAAGAAATCAATAAAGAAGAAAGAAGGGGGTTGATTTAGGCTCCTTCCCTTCCACTGCATAGCTGCGCTAGCAGGTACTACGAGCCCTCTGTCCCACGCATCTAACCAGCTCGCGTAGTTCACCGGTTTCACCGAAAACTCTCATTTGTTGAAGCGGAGCATAGTGCGCTTTAGGTGCCGAGCGAGAAACGTCTCTTCTTTCGTTTCGGTTTATTCCTTGATCTGAAACTTAGCACTTGTTTTTTGATTGATTCCAGGGGCGGCGGCGTTCTTGAATGAAGTCTATCCGAACCCAATTAGCACTTACTTCTCAGATCAGGCTAGGCCTCTCCAGCTGAGCTGGGCGCCGGGCCCTGGATGCGCTAGCGATTGGCACATAGGGGATTGCCCGGGTTTCTCGGCCTGGTATCCTGCACCTCGCGTTCATGATATCTACATTCAACTGTGCCCCGGAGACACGGTCGAAGCACGCCCGCCCAGTGTGCTTCTTTCACGACATGCTCTGGTCCCGGGTGTCTTCCAGTGGTCTTCTAGCGTTAGAAGAAGTCGTGTCCGTCCCGGACATCTGCAACGTCCTCCCACGCCTTTCTTTTTTTCTTTTTGACAAACGGAAGGAAAAGACTGATCTATTTGGTGACTTTCGCGGTCGCCCTCACTGAACCGACTTGAATCTGAACTACGATTTTTCTCAAGTCTTACTGAAATCGGATTTCCTTTTCGTGCCATATGTGCTTATACTTTACTTTCTTTTCCCCCTTTTTATTCCCGGTCCAATATTTGTTCTCGACGGCCGTGTAAAAGCAAACGAAGGATGGCCAGGCCCCGGTTCCCAGGGTTAGGGTATTCCCTATTCTATTATGAGCCTACTCAGATCAGAAC